TTGATTTGTTTATTGTATGCACGTATATACATAGGTGCGCATAAATCCATATACACATGGGCACGTATATATGGATTATGTATGCTAGTAGTGGGTTTAAGTGTAAGTAGGTGCTTAGTTTATTGAAATAATAGTGCTACTATGCTTTCTGAAGAACGTGCTTCAGGGTAAGTGAGAAGAAATTATAGGCTTAGAAGGGATATATGGGGTGTAGGGTGATGTGTTTGTTAACAAAGTTAGTTTTGTGGGTGGAACGGGTAAGTACTGGGGATTTATTTTATTGTAGGTAACTCAGAAAAGTAGCGGGTAGTGGATGGGGGTTGGTTATTTATTTTAAAATGGGTTAAAGTGGGGTTTTGGTGAAATTTATTTTTAAATTAAAAATAAAACGGTGATTTATAAGTTATTATGTCCTGTAACCATTGACTGAATAACACCTTAGTGGTCGGGATGGGGGCCAAGACATTCAATTTAAGCTCGATGACAGCATAAAGCCTGGCGGAAGCACAGCCAAGTACTGCAGGACGAGCGTGGGACCAACCAGCGTACCGGCAATGCTATTTGACCTCATCTCCCCCCCGGTGAGGGGAAGTAGCCCGTTCGTGCATCCAGTGACGCGGTTAAGAGGGTGATAGCACCGAACCATCAAATATGCCTTATTTAAGAGGAACGTATCTATGATTCTCCATGTTATGTCCCTGAGGTAACAACCAGCTGCCCATTGGAGTACAGTTGAAGTCACTCTACGTTGTATGAGCGCAGGGAAGGTTAATTAGCATTATGTGGATGGGTTGATGGTTTCACGGAGGATGGTAGATTAAGAGACCAATTGTAGGGGAGGATATTCATGCTGTAAAGGGTTGTCATTGGATTCCCCGAACTAGAATGTGCCATGTCCAATTAATAAGGTTATGTATGAATGTACTTGTAGTTAAATTACGTGTTGGAATGATATTCATGTGGGGGACGTTGTTATGTACGTGTTGTATTAATGTATTATAGTCCTTTAAAATATGTGATTTCCTGCTTGTAAGCATGTCCGGGAAAATGTTCATTGTACGTCTTGTGGTTATGTGCTATGTATGATTAAGCATTGTTAGTACTATATATTATTCATGGGGCCAAGCATTAATGCACTAAGTACATAGTAGGGGGATGATTGAGATAATTGTATGTACTTGTGTGTTACTTGATATTAATGCCTTCAATAAAGAAGTGCAGTAAGTGTTCCAGGGAGTAGTTTAAGTTAGAATTTCAGCTTTGGGTGTTGATGGTAGAATAAGATATTCTTTCCCTGAGGATTGTCTTGGGGAGCGGGTGTTCTCCAGTTCTGGTTTACAAGACCAGGGTATTAAATTATACTACAAAGACTTCTATCATTTGAGTAGTTTGTTTTCAATTATAGCGAATAGGGGGATAAGGGTAATAATGGAGAAGTATAGGGTAGATGCGGTTTGACCAATGATAATAAAGGGGTGTTCGACTGGTTGGCCTCCAATTCATGTTAGTGTAAATAAGTCAGCTACTAGGGCTCAGAATAGAATTTGGCTGACTGGCCGGAATACTATGCTTTGTTGTTTGGATAGGTGTGTTGCGGGAATGGTTGCTAGGATTAGAATGGAGAGAAGTAGGGCTAGTACGCCTCCTAGTTTATTAGGGATGGATCGTAGAATTGCGTATGCAAATAGAAAATATCATTCTGGTTTAATGTGGGGCGGGGTGTTTAGAGGGTTAGCAGGAGTGTAGTTGTCTGGGTCAGTTAGGAGGTCGGGTGTAAATAGGGTTAGGCTTATTAGGAGTAGAAGTAGAAATACTAGGCCTAGGATATCTTTAATTGTGTAGTATGGGTGGAATGTGATTTTGTCTGGGTCAGATGTCAGTCCTGATGGGTTATTTGAACCTGTGTCATGCAGAAACAGAAGGTGGATGGTTGCTAGGGCTGCGATAATAAAGGGTAGAATAAAGTGAAAGGTAAAGAATCGGGTAAGAGTTGCCTTGTCAACGGAAAAGCCACCTCAGATTCATTGTACTAGATCTGGTCCAATGTAGGGGACAGCTGATAGTAGATTTGTGATTACTGTAGCCCCTCAGAAAGATATTTGGCCTCATGGGAGCACGTATCCTATAAAGGCTGTGGCTATGGTTGTAAGCAGTAAGATAATGCCAATGTTTCATGTGCTTAAGAAGAGAAAGGACCCATAGTATAGGCCCCGTCCGATGTGGAGGAATAAGCATATAAAGAATAGTGAGGCGCCGTTAGCATGCAAATAGCGTACTATTCAGCCGTAATTAACGTCTCGGGTGATGTGGGCAACTGAAGAGAAGGCGGTTGAAGAGTCTGATGTGTAGTGTATAGCTAGGAATAGGCCCGTAGTGATTTGGATGATTAGGCATATGCCTAGTAGCGAGCCGAAGTTTCATCAGGATGAGATATTGGGTGGTGTAGGTAGGTCAATGAACGAGTTATTAATAATTTTTATTAGGGGGTGTGTTTTGCGGGGGGTAGTCATTAGAATTCTTATAGTTGAAATACAACAATGGTTTTTCATATCATTGGTCATGGTTGCAATCCATGTGGGAATAATGATTTATGCTTTATTTTTATTGAGTATGATTTTAGTAGTGGGGTTTATAGGTTTTTCCTCTAAGCCCTCACCTATTTATGGAGGTTTGGTGTTAATTTTTAGTGGTGCTGTGGGTTGTATAATTACATTGTATTTTGGTGGGTCTTATGTGGGGTTAATAGTTTTTTTAATTTACTTGGGTGGTATAATGGTTGTATTTGGTTATACTGCTGCTATGGCAATTGATGAGCATCCTGAGTCTTGATTATCAAGCATTGATATTATGTGAACTGTGCTGTTGGGCTTGGTGATGGAGTTTACCATGGTATTTTTATTAGGTGGCGATCCCATTAAGACTGTGGAGGGTGTGACTGTAACGGTTAATTATAAGACTGTGGCGAGTTGAATGATTTATGAGGGTGAGGGTCCTGGTTTAATTCGTGAGGATCCTACAGGTGCTGCTGCTCTTTATAATTATGGGGTTTGGGTTGTTTTAGTTACCTGCTGGGCGTTGTTTACGGGCATGCATATTGCAATTGAGCTTACTCGGGGTGGGGGTTAAATAGTTAAGAGTAATGCGAGGGTAGGTGGGATGAGAAAGGATAAAAAGTAAAGTTTAATTAGGCCTTTTTGTACTGATGTAGTTGTGGAAATTGAAGTTTGGGTTGTTGCTGTTATTTTTGGCATGGCTTTTTCTAATCAGAATATATCTAGTAGGGTTGAAGTAATATTTTGGCTTGCAGTTAGGCTTGAGCAGGGGTTTGATCGGTGAGTAGTGATTGAGTAGAAGCCTAGTATGTTGGAGAAATAGTAAGTTTTTACTGGAGTATTTAATTTTATGTTGTTAGTTATTAGGTTGAGTTCTATAGCCACAAGAAGACCTGAGATGGTTACGCTTAGGGCGGTCAGTTTGAGATAGTAGGGTATGGTTATTTGAGGGTATGTTATGGGAGGAATGCAGTTGGAGATGAAAAACCCGGCGAAGATACTGCCTACTGCTAGGCGGCTGATCGGTTTAATTAGTAGGGGGTTATTTTCGTTAATTGTGATTAGGCTATTAAATCGGGGGTATTCTGTAAGGGTGAAGAAAATGATGCGAATGCTATAGACAGCTGTTAGGGAGGTGGCCATAAGGGTAACTATTAGGGCTCAGGCGTTGGTATACGACGTGTTAGCGGTTTCAATGATAAGGTCTTTTGAGTAGAAGCCTGTGAGGAAAGGTATGCCTGTGAGTGCAAGGCTGCCAATAATAATAGAAGAGGAGGTAAAGGGTAGGGTTTTAAATAGACCTCCTATTTTTCGGATATCTTGTTCGTTATTGAGGCTGTGAATAATAGATCCTGATGCTAAGAATAGTATAGCTTTGAAGAAAGCGTGAGTACAGATATGGAGAAATGCTAGATGCGGTTGGTTGATGCCTACTGTTACTATCATGAGGCCGAGTTGACTTGAGGTTGAAAAGGCTACAATTTTTTTTATGTCATTTTGTGTTAGAGCGCAGATCGCTGTGAATAGGGTTGTGATAGCTCCGAGTGAAAGTATAAGTGTTTGTATAGGCAGATTTTTTTCAAATAGGGGGTGGAAGCGGATAATTAGGAACACCCCTGCAACAACTATTGTGCTTGAGTGAAGTAGTGCTGATACTGGGGTAGGTCCTTCTATGGCGGAAGGTAATCATGGGTGAAGGCCAAATTGAGCTGATTTCCCCGTTGCAGCTAGGAGGAGGCTGGTTAGGGGAAGAGAGTTTGGGGTAGGGTCAAGGATAAATATTTGTTGTAAGTCTCATGAGTTGGAGTATAAAAGGAATCATGTTATTGCTAGAATGAAACCGATGTCGCCAATGCGGTTGTACAGGATAGCCTGTAGGGCTGCTGTGTTAGCGTCTGTTCGGCCGTGTCATCAGCCGATTAAGAGGAAAGATATGATACCGATTCCCTCTCATCCAATGAATAATTGGAATAGGTTGTTAGCGGTAACTATAATTAGTATTGTGACGAGGAAGATGAGTAAGTACTTGAGGAATTTATTAATATCTGGGTCTGAGCTTATATATCATATTGAAAACTCTACGATGGATCAAGTAACGAACAGTGCTACGGGGGTAAATATTATGGAGAAGAAATCTAGTTTAAAATTAATAGATAGTTTAATAGTTTGAATTGTTGTTCAGTGTCAATTTGAAATTATATACTCTTGGCCTGAAAATAGGTATGTTGTTGTAGATAATATACTGATTACGAGAGCGTAAATAATAGCTAGTTTGACATAGTGTGGGTATAAAGAGGTTTTGTGGGGTTTGATTAGGGTAATTATAATTGGGGCAAGTAGAGGGATTAGTGTTATAAGAATTATGGAAGAGTGCACTTACTTTTATTTGGAGTTGCACCAATGTTTTTGGTTCCTAAGACCAATGGATTACTACTATCCTTTAAAAGTTAAGAAAGCCAAGCTATTAGGCGTGGGGGCATGAATTAGCAGTTCTTGCATTCTTTCTCGGTAGATAAGAAGTCGTGAACTTCTATTATTAGATTCACAATCTAATGTTTTAGTTAAACTATAGCTACAGGGTATTAATCCTATAATTACTTTGGGGTTTAGGATAATAATGAGAATTGGTATTACGTGTATTAATATAAGTGTGTTTTCTCGTGTAAATATGGGTTTAATGTTGCTAGTGCTATATGTTAATGGTCCTCGTTGTGTTGAAGTAAATATGTGAAGTGAGTATATGGCTGTAATTAGCATATTAAGTCCTGTAAATATAATGGTAAAGTTAGATCAAGAGAAAGAGGCTATGATTGTAAATAGTTCTCCTATGAGATTTATGGTTGGTGGTAGAGCAAGGTTGGCTAGGTTGGCTAGGAGTCATCAAAGGGCTAGGAGTGGGAATAGTGTTTGTAGGCCTCGAGTAAATAGTATAGTTCGGCTATGGACTCGTTCATAATTTGAATTTGCTAGGCAAAATAGTAAGGATGAAGTGAGTCCGTGGGCAATTATAAGGATTATTGCGCCGGTGAAGCTTCAGGGGGTTTGAATAAGAATTGCCAGAATAACAAGTGCTATATGACTTACAGAGGAGTAGGCGATTAATGACTTTAGATCAGCTTGTCGTAAGCATATGGTACTTGTTATGATTATTCCTCACAGGGATAAAATAAGAAAGGGGTAGCTTATTTTTTCTGTTAAGGGGTTGAGAATTGGGGTAATTCGTATTATGCCGTAGCCGCCTAGTTTTAATAGCACTGCTGCTAGTACTATTGAGCCTGCAATGGGGGCTTCGACATGGGCTTTAGGTAATCATAAGTGAAGCCCGTATAGGGGTATTTTAACTATAAAAGCTATTATGCACCCTAGTCATGTAATGTTATTAGTTCATGATAATGGTATTTCTTTAGAAGTAATTATTGTTGTTAAAATATTTAGTGAGCCTAAAATATTTGAGTGATAGAGGAGTGTGATGAGTAGTGGAAGAGATCCTGCTAGCGTATAGAATAAAAAGTATGAACCTGCGTTTAGACGTTCTGGTTGGTACCCTCAGCGGGTGATAATGACTAGAGTAGGGATTAGAGTTGCTTCAAATAGTACGTAGAATAAGATTAGTTCTGTGGCTGTAAATGTTATGATCAGAGAGATTTGTAGGAGGACTAGTATTGAGATATACAGTTTTTTCCGTGCAGGGGGGTTATTGTATAGGTGCTGCTGGGTTGCTAGGATTATTAGGGGTAGTAGTCAGGCTGTTAGGGTTAGGAGGGGGGATGCTAGTGCGTCTGAGAAGAAAGTTGGTGATAAATAGTGAGAGTTGTTTGGTAAATATAGGGGTAACAGGGTGATAGCGCTAATTAGTAGGCTTCAGGTTATTATGTTAATTCATGCTATGTAGTTTTTTGAAAGTCATATTATTGGAAGTAGTATAGTTGTTGGTAAAATAATTTTTAGCATTGTAGAAGATTTAAGTTTTGCACATAGTCTAGTCCGTATAGGTTGGAGATTAAAATTAGTAGGGCTAGACCTACTGCGGCTTCACATGCGGCAAATACTAGGAGGGTAATTGGTGCAATGAATATTAGTGTTGAGTGTATGTTTAGGGTTATAAGTGTGGTTATAATAAATAATGATAGTATTATGCCTTCCAGGCATAGTAAGGATGATATTAGGTGTGATCGATAGATTAGTAGTCCTAGCAGGGATATAAAGTACGCTAGTGCTATATTAATATAAATGAAAGGTATGTTGATAAATATGATTTATCATAATCTAATGAGTCGAAATCATTTGTTTTAGTTAAACTATTTATCAATTCGGTTCAGTCTAATCCCTTTTGAGTTCACTCGTAGGCTAACCCTACTACTAAGATAATAATTAAAGCGAGAACTATATTGATTGTGAGTATTAGGTTGTCTGTTTGGGTTGCTCATGGCAGAGGTAGCAGTAAAGCAATTTCTAGGTCGAATAGAAGGAATGTGATGGCGACTAGAAAGAATTTTATGGAAAAAGGTAGGTGAGCAGAGGTTGTAGGATCAAACCCACATTCATATGGGTTATATTTTTCTGTGTAGGTATTTAATTGTGGAAGTCAAAATGCAATGGTAGTTAGTAGTAAAGCTAGGAAGATATTAGTAGATAGGGTTAGTACAAGGTTTATTACTCTTTCTCATATTTATTAAGACTTATTGATTGGAAGTCAATTGTACTATTTATACTAAAAGAGTAAGATCCTCATCAGTAAATAGAGACATAAAGGAATAGCCATACTACGTCTACGAAGTGTCAGTATCAAGCAGCGGCTTCAAAGCCAAAGTGATGGTTGGATGTAAAGTGGTCTATTTGTAGGCGGAGATAGCATGTGATTAGAAATGTGGTTCCGATAATGACATGTAGGCCGTGAAAGCCTGTTGCCACAAAGAATGTGGAACCATAAATTCCGTCAGAGATAGTAAAAGAGGCTTCAGAGTATTCTGATATCTGTAAGTAGGTGAAGTAGGCCCCTAGGGCGATGGTTATGGATAATGCTTGGGCTGATTCTTCTTTGTCAGCTTCTATTAGGCTGTGGTGTGCCCAGGTGATTGTCACTCCTGATGCAAGTAGGACAGCTGTATTTAAGAGTGGGACTTCTATAGGGTTTAGGGGGAAGATGCCTGTTGGGGGTCAGTGTCCTCCTGTTTGTGGGGTTGGGGCTAAGCTAGAATGATAGAATGCTCAGAAGAAGCCGGCAAAAAAGAAGACCTCTGAGATAATAAATAGAATTATACCATATCGAAGGCCTTTTTGTACTGGCGGGGTGTGATGGCCCTGGTATGTGCCTTCTCGGACAACGTCGCGTCATCATTGAAATATTGTTATTGCGCTGGCTAGTAGTCCTGCGGCAAGGAGAAGAGTATAGTAGAAGTGAAATCATATGATTAGGCCGGAGGTTATTAGGAAAGCTGATAGGGCTCCTGTAAGTGGTCAAGGGCTTGGGTTAACTATGTGATAAGCATGTGATTGGTGTGTCATTAGGAATTATTATGTAAATAGAGGCTTACTAGGAGTGTAAATACGTATGCCTGGATTAGGGCTACGCCTAGTTCTAGGGTGATTAGAAGAATAATAACAATAATGGTAATTAGGGATGAGGAGAGAAAGATTGATAGTAGAGTTAGTGAGGTACTTCCAAGTAAGTGTATTAGCAGGTGGCCTGCCGTAATATTAGCAGTTAGTCGTACGGCTAGTGCTACTGGTTGAATAAATAGGCTGATTGTTTCAATAATAATCAGGACGGGGATAAGTAGGGTGGGGGTTCCTTGGGGTAGTAGGTGGGCTAGAGATGATTTTGTTTTAAATCGAAGTCCTACAAGTACGGTGGCCACTCATAGGGGGATTGCTATGCCTAAGTTCATTGATAGTTGGGTGGTTGGTGTAAATGCATAGGGTGTTAGTCCGAGGATATTATTTAGGGCGATAAAGGTAATCAGGGATAGGAGTATAATAGATCAAGTTCGTCCTTTCGTAGTATGGGTAATTATTATTTGTTTCAGTGTGAGTTGAATTAATCATTGTTGGAGGGAAGATAGTCGATTGTTAATTAGGTTGCTGGAAGGTGTAATTAGCATGATGGGGAATAGGATTACTAGTGTTACTAAGGGAATTCCTAGGATGGTAGGGGTATTAAAAGAGGCGAATAGATTTTGGTTCATTTTAATTGTCAGGTTGTTTTATGTTTATGTTTTTTGGTTACATTTGATAGTGGGGTTGGATAGAAAGTAAAGTTCAATATTTTTATTTGAAAGAAATAAAATAGGGTTACAACTATTGATAGGATCACCATTGGTCATGATGAAATCTCTAGTTGAGGCATTCACTGCAGAGAGGGAAGTCTCTCAATCTTTAACTTAAAAGGTTAATGCTTGGTAGCTTTACAGTGATACGATGTATAGGTATGATGCTCATACTTCAAAGTCTTGGAAGTAGATGAATTCTAGGACAATAGGTATAAAGCTATGATTTGATCCGCAGATCTCTGAGCATTGCCCATAGAATAAACCTGGTCGTATGGAGGCTACTATAGCTTGGTTTAAGCGTCCTGGAATTGCGTCTGCTTTAATACCCAGTGATGGTACAGCTCATGAGTGTAGTACATCTTGTGATGAGATTAATATTCGGATATCTGCTTCTATTGGTAATGTTGTTCGGTTATCTACTTCAAGAAGTCGAAATTCGCCAGGCTCAAGAAAATATGTGGGTATAATGTAAGAGTCAAATGCTAGGTCTTCATAGTCTGAGTACTCGTAGCTTCAATATCATTGGTGGCCAATCGCTTTAAGGGTTAAATAGGGTTTATTAAACTCGTCTGTTATGTAAAGGATACGTAAGGATGGTAGAGCAATTATAACAAGAATAATGGCAGGTAGAATGGTTCAGATTATCTCAATTTCTTGGGCGTTTATAGTGCTGGTATGAGTCAGCTTTGTAGTTAGTATTAGGGAGATAGTATATAGAACTAGTGAGCTGATTAGAAAAATAATTATAAGGGCATGATCATGAAAAGCAATTAGTTCTTCTATAATTGGGGATGTGGCGTTTTGTAGGCCTAACTGGGCTGGTTGTGCCATTAAGATGCATAGAGTTCAATCTATAATTTAACTATGACAAAGTTATGTAATTATTTTACTAACACCTTATTGAAAAAGTCATAGGGTCTATGGGATTGGCTTGAAACCAATTTTTGGGGGTTCAAATCCTTCCTTTTTCGCCTAGCGATTTTACGTAGGTAGCTTCTTCGAATGTATGATAAGGAGGAGGGCAGCCATACAGTCATTCTAGGTTAGTGAGAGGTTGTTCAATGGTTAAGACTTTTCGTTTTGAGGAAAAGGCTTCTCAGATTATAAAAATTATTAGAATAACTGCTGTTAGTGAAATGAATGAGCCTACGGATGAGATAATATTTCATGTGGTGTAAGCGTCGGGGTAGTCTGAGTAACGTCGTGGTATCCCTGATAGGCCGAGAAAATGCTGTGGGAAAAAGGTTAAATTGACGCCTACAAATATGGTGGTAAAGTGAATTTTAGCATAAGTTTGATCAAGAGTATAGCCTGAGAATAGGGGAAATCAGTGAATAAAGCCCCCTATAATGGCAAACACTGCTCCCATAGATAAGACATAGTGGAAGTGAGCAACTACATAGTATGTATCGTGTAGGACAATATCTAAAGATGAGTTGGCTAGAACAATTCCTGTTAGTCCGCCTACAGTAAAAAGGAAAATAAACCCCAGGGCCCATAGTATTGCGGGGGATCATTTAATATTGCCGCCATGCAGTGTAGCTAGTCAACTAAAGACTTTTACTCCGGTGGGAATCGCAATAATTATAGTGGCGGATGTAAAGTATGCGCGGGTATCTACATCTATTCCTACTGTGAATATGTGATGAGCCCATACAATGAACCCTAGGAAACCAATAGATATTATAGCTCATACTATTCCTATATATCCAAACGGTTCTTTTTTATTAGAGTAGTATGTTACAATGTGCGAAATTATCCCAAAGCCCGGTAAGATAAGAATGTATACTTCGGGGTGTCCAAAGAATCAAAATAAATGTTGGTATAGAATTGGATCTCCGCCACCAGCGGGGTCAAAGAAGGTGGTATTAAGGTTGCGGTCAGTTAACAGTATTGTGATTCCTGCAGCTAGGACCGGGAGGGAGAGGAGGAGGAGAACAGCTGTAATTAGGACAGATCAAACAAATAGGGGTGTTTGGTATTGGGTTATTGCTGGGGGTTTCATGTTAATAATTGTTGTAATAAAGTTAATTGCTCCTAGGATAGAGGAAATGCCTGCCAAGTGGAGTGAAAAAATAGTTAGGTCTACAGAGGCTCCTGGGTGCGATATGTTCCCTGCTAGTGGTGGGTAAACTGTTCAGCCGGTTCCAGCGCCTGCCTCTAGAGTTGATGATGCTAGAAGAAGAAGGAGTGATGGAGGGAGAAGTCAAAAGCTTATGTTGTTTATTCGGGGAAACGCTATGTCAGGGGCACCAATTATTAGTGGGACGAGTCAGTTTCCAAATCCCCCAATTATAATAGGCATAACTATAAAAAAGATTATAATAAATGCATGGGAAGTGACGATAACGTTATAGACATGGTCATCTTCTATGAGGCTTCCCGGTTGGCCTAGTTCCGCTCGGATAAGAAGGCTTAAGGCAGTTCCTACTGCTCCTGCTCATGCACCAAATAGTAGGTATAGTGTTCCAATGTCTTTGTGATTAGTTGAAAATAGTCAGCGATTTATGAACATAGGTAGGAGGGTAAAATGGCTGAGTAAGGCATTAGACTGTAAATCTAAAGACAGAGGGGTAGACCTCTTTTTACCAGCTCCGAGGTGATGTGTCATATTGAATTGCAAATTCAAAGAAGCAGCTTCAATTCTGCCGGGGCTTCTCCCGCCTTTTTTTCCTGAACGGCGGGAGAAGTAGATTGAAGCCAGTTGATTAGGTTGTTTAGCTGTTAACTAAATTTTTGTGGGTTAAAGTCCCATCAGTCTAGGAAGGGCTTAGCTTAACTAAAGTAGTTGATTTGCGTTCAGTTGATGCAAAGTAGAATTTTGCAGTCCTTATGGTGGTGCAGAAATTAAGTATAAGTACTTACTAAGGGCTTTGAAGGCTCTTGGTCTTGATTAACCTAAATTTCTAGTTTGTTAATATTAATGGGGTTAAGGGTAGAAGGAGAGTAGAAGATACTATAAGCATAGGGAGAAGTGGTGATGATTTTATATATTTTAGTTGTCAGTTAATTTTTGTGTTATTGGATGTGGGAAATATTGTTATTGAAATGGAGTATGTGAGGCGTATATAAAAGTATAGGTTTATTAGTGTTAGTATAGCTATAGTAAGGGGAATAACTAGGTTGTTGTTTTTTGTTAGTTCTAGTATGATAGCTCATTTAGGGGAGAAGCCTGTTAGTGGGGGTAGGCCTCCTAGGGATAGTATTATTAATGTAATTATGGGTACTATCCATGTGAGTTTGTTCCAGGTGTATGATATTGATAGGGTTGTTATGTTTGAGTTCAGGTAGAAAACTACGAATGTGGAAATTGTTAGGAATAGATAGATAATTAAGCTGAGAATGGTAATGCTTGGGTTATAGTATAGGACTGCTGTTATTCAGCCTATGTGTGTAATTGATGAGTAGGCTAGGATTTTGCGTAATTGTGTTTGGTTTAGTCCTCCTCAGCTACCAATTATAATGGATAGAATTGAGATTGTTAAGATAATATTTATGTTAATTGATGGGAAGATTTGGATAATAATTGATATGGGGGCTAGTTTTTGTCATGTGAGGATAAGTATAGCGGGGATTAGGGGGATGCCTTGGACTACTTCGGGGAGTCAGAAGTGTAGGGGGGCTATTCCTAGTTTTATTGCCAAGGCGATAAGTATAATTGTAGATAAGGTTGGATTTAGGGATGGGTTGATTGTTCATTGTCCGTATAGTAGGTTGTTTAGAATAATGGCTATTAGTAGGACTATGGATGCGGTTGCTTGAGTTAGAAAGTATTTAGTAGCTGCTTCTGTGGATCGGGGGTTTGTATTTTTGGCTAATATTGGAATTATGGATAGTATATTTAGTTCTAGGCCTATTCAGATGAGGAATCAGTGTGAGCTTAGGATTGTAATAATAGTTCCTGTTGGAATTGTGAAGGAGATAATAAGGTGTGCTAGGGGATTAATGTTTTTAGTACGGGAGGGGTTAAACCAACATTTTCGGGGTATGGGCCCGATAGCTTATTTAGCTGACCTTACTAGAGTGTGGTGTAACAGGTAGCACGGAGAGTTTTGAGTTCTCAGGTATGGGTTCAAGTCCTATAATTCTAGAAACAAGAGGATTTAAACCTCTATTATTTACTCTATCAAAGTAACTCTTTTATCAGACATATTTCTTATGTTTGGGGTGGAATACTGGATGTTAGGGTTGGTATTGAGATATATCATATACATAGTGCTAGTGTAAGAGGTAGAAATTTTTTTCATAGTAGATGTATAAGTTGGTCATAGCGAAGTCGGGGGTATGCTGTTCGGATTCATAAGAATAGTGTAGTTAGTAGTAGGGTTTTTATTATAAAGTAAGTTGAATAAAGTTCTGGTATGGTTGGGATGTGGGGTGCGGCTAGGAAGATAGTAGTAGTTAAGGCGTTTATTATGATAATGTTTATATATTCTGCTATGAAAAATAGAGCGAATGAGCCTGCGGCGTATTCAATATTAAAGCCTGAGACTAGTTCTGATTCGCCTTCTGTCAGGTCAAAGGGGGCTCGGTTAGTTTCAGCTAGTGTGGAGATAAATCATATTGTGGCTAAGGGTCATGATGGTAATAGTAGTCAAGAGTGTTCTTGTGTTGTAATAAGTGAGTGGAGGTTGAATGAGCCGCTTATTAGTAGTACTGATAGGAGAATAATGGCTAGTGTAACTTCATATGAGATTGTTTGGGCTACTGCTCGTAGTGCGCCAATTAGTGCGTAGTTTGAATTGGATGCTCATCCGGATCATAGAATTGAATAGACAGCTATGCTTGATATTGCCAGTATAAATAGTAGGCCTAAGTTTAGGTTAATTAGGGGGTGAGGTATAGGGAGGGGGGTTCATAGTAGAAGAGCAATGGAGAGAGCCAGGGCTGGGGCTATTACGTATAGGGTTACGGTGGATGTAGTGGGTAGAAGGGTTTCTTTTGTAAATAGTTTTATTGCATCTGCGATTGGTTGAAGTAGGCCGTAGGGGCCTACGGTGTTAGGGCCTTTGCGGAGTTGTATGTAGCCTAAGATTTTTCGTTCTATAAGAGTTAGGAATGCTATGGCTACTAGGGCTGGGATAATTAGTAGTAGTAGGTTAATTATAGGCATGATGTTAAGAAGAGGAGTTGAACCTCTGATTATAAAGTTTTAAGTTTTATGCAATTACCGGGCTCTGCCATCTTAACGAGCCCTGTTCTGGGGGAAGAGTAGTAGTTTGTAAGATTGAGATAATGTTCATCTGATTTATGAGGGCGCTTGTGTGAAGTGGGCCCTATTGCTCTTGTCCTTTCGTACTGGGAGAAATGTTTAATAGATAGAAACCGACCTGGATTTCTCCGGTCTGAACTCAGATCACGTAAGACTTTAATCGTTGAACAAACGAACCCTTAATAGCGGCTGCACCATTAGGATGTCTTGATCCAACATCGAGGTCGTAAACCCTATTGTCGATATGGACTCTAAAATAGGATTGCGCTGTTATCCCTAGGGTAACTTGGTCCGTTGATCAAGTTATTGGGTCAATAGTATAAGTTTACTTAGACTGGTGAGGTCTTGGTGAGTATTTTCGGAGGTTTTGCTGTGCTCCGAGGTCACCCCAACCAAAATTTATAATACAGGGGTGTTAGGTTATTACCTGTGGGTTTATATGTGGAAATTTGTATTATTAAATTAAAGCTCCATAGGGTCTTCTCGTCTTATTTAAGCATATCCGCCTCTTCACGGATAGGTCAATTTCACTGATTGGAAGTAAGAGACAGTTAAACCCTCGTGTGGCCATTCATACAAGTCCCTATTTAGAGAACAAATGATTATGCTACCTTTGCACGGTCAGGGTACCGCGGCCGTTGAACATATGTCACTGGGCAGGCAGTGCCTCTAATACTAGTGATGCTAGAGGTGATGTTTTTGGTAAACAGGCGGGGGTAGAGTTTGCCAAGTTCCTTTTACTTCTTTTAATCTTTCCTGGAAGCATGCCTGTGTTGGGTTAACAGTTTAGGTAATGGAAAATTGAGTTGTGGGTTATAGTTATTGGGCTGTTAACTAACAGTAGTTGTTTCGGTCTGAGATAAGCTTATGCAGGGAGAATAATTTCGTGTTACTTATATTAACATTGTTGCTTCTATAGGGGTATAGATTAGTCCAATGTGTCTTAGGAGTTCAGTATAGTGGGTAAGATTAAGGATGTTTGGGTGTTGAGCTTGAACGCTTTCTTAATTGATGGCTGCTTTTAGGCCAACTATAAGGAATAAATGTTTTACTCTCTACGGAAGGTTGTTTCCTAGGGTCTAAGGAGCTGTCCCTCTTTAGACTAACAATTAAATTTACGATAGGACTAAGAAGTTCTGTAAGTAAATTTAAAGTTGAACTAAGATTCTATCTTGGACAACCAGCTATCACCAGGCTCGGTAGGTTTGTCGCCGCTACCTAAAGATTTTCCCACTATTTTGCCACATAGACGGGTGCGCTCTTTTAGCTATCTGTAGGTAGCTCGCTTGGTTTCGGGAAGAGTTGTTGAAGTTCTCTGTACAAAGTTATTTCTAGTTAATTCATTATGCAAAAGGTAGAAGTATTTGTCTTTGCTTTTTTATGCTTTGTTGGGTTTTGTCTTTCCCTTGCGGTACTATATCTATTGCGCCTAGGTATAATTTCTATCACCTATACTTTTGTAGTGGGTAAATGATTTATTTGTTGTTGTAAAGTAGTTTAGTAGTGTGTGGATTGGGCTAGAGTTAGCTCAAAGTGATCAATTGTGGTGAGATCTTCTGGGTGTAGGCCAGATGCTTTAGCTTAAGCTACACTTTGATTCATCCAAGCGCACTTTCCAGTACGCTTACCATGTTACGACTTATCCCCTCTATATCAGTATGTAGAGATTTGTAATTAATATATTCTTGTATGATGTTTGAGGAGGGCGACGGGCGGTGTGTGCGTGCTTAATGGCCTTGTTTCAATCGAGCTCTCTATTCTCGATTTACTGCTAAATCCACCTTTGGTTTTTAAGTTTCATAAAGACTATCGTATTGTTCTCTAGTATAGAGAATGTAGCCCATTTCTCCCATCTCATTGGCTGCACCTTGACCTAACGTTTTTATGACTTATACTTGTGCTTACTTTACTATCATTATAGAGTTTGCTGAAGATGGCGGTATACAGGCTGATGGCAAGAGGTGGTAAGGTTTATCGGGGTTTATCGATTATAGAACAGGCTCCTCTAGAAGGATATAAAGCACCGCCAGGTCCTTTGAATTTCAAGCTGTTGCTTGTAGTGTTCTGGCGAATAGTTTTGTTGGTAGAGCTATTGGAGTTTAGGGCTAAGCATAGTGGGGTATCTAATCCCAGTTTGTACCTTAGCTATAGTGTATTCAGGGTGTTAAAGCCACTTTCGTAGTATATTTTACCATAACTGTGGTTTTTTACAACTTAGTTACGAGTCAGCTTTATTGGGTTGTAGTTTTAAACACTCTTTACGCCGAGGTCTGTTAGCTTGAGTTAATCGTATGGCCGCGGTGGCTGGCACGAAATTGACCAACTCTGTTGATCAGTATAACTTAGTTAAACTTTCGTTTATTGCTAAAAATTTGTCACTGCTGTCTCCCGTGGGGGCGTGGCTAAGCAAAGTGTTTTGAGCTGCATATGCGTGCTTGATACTAGCTCCTCATGTTATATAGTTCTAGAGGGCATTCTCACAGGGCTGTGGATACTTGCATGTGTAATCTTACTGAGAGCTAATAGAAAGGCTAGGACCAAACCTATGTGTTTATGGGGTAATAATACCCATCTAGACATTTTCAGTGTCTTGCTTTAGGTGTTAAGCTACATTAAC